CGTGAATTCAAAAGCATGACGAGAATTCTCAAGTCGAGATGTTAGAGGGTGCAAAATCAATTGGTGCCGGAGCTGCTACAATAGCTTTAGCGGGAGCTGCTGTCGGTATTGGAAACGTCCTTAGTTCCTCGATTAATTCCGTGGCGCGAAATCCATCATTGGCTAAACAATTATTTGGTTATGCCATTTTGGGCTTTGCTCTAACCGAAGCTATTGCATCGTTTGCCCTAATGATGGCATTTTTGATCTCATCCGTATTCCGATCGTTTCATAAAGCAAGCACCTCTTTCTTTCCAGCCTTAGTCAAATCAAATAGGGGGTGGGACGCAGTTCTTAAACAGAAGAATGGCGATAAAGAGGCTGCTAAAGTAAAATTCAAGAAAAAAAGTGGAATTGGAAGTCAAGTAAGAAGGAAGGAGGCTAGTCCCCGAAAATGCTCCTCTCCTAGGTTCCTTTGTCGTTGGGGTTCACGCTCCTTAGTTCATCTCTCGGTAGAACAAGGCCGCCTTTAGGTGGGTGAAAGTGAGTGCCTGCCATTCCATAAATAAGGATGGAATCTGTACGTTCTTTTGTTCCATTTGCTGCTTCTGACTTGGAAGCAGTAGGATATGCTTTTTCATATCATTATGTACTTCGGGAGCTAGGAGTGGGGAGGAATCCCAGTAGTGGAACCTAATCAATTGACATCGGGGATGGAACAGAACCCGACTCTTATTAGAGTCTCCTATTCGAGTTCAAACTCGCTACTTGAGAGTGAAGGACCGGTTGGGAACCGGTTCGAACGTCTTAACTTGCCTTTATTTGCCTTAAGGCCAAGCTTCTTAGTGTCGGGTGATGCTAAGAAGCGCTAAGAGGAAAGGTAGCTAGCGTAAAAGGTGATACCCTCGCCATGGAGAATTCGATTCCAAAGCAAGGGGAAGGGGGAATCTATCATCTCCGTCGTCCAGCGTGCGCAAGTTGAGCTTTACCAAGACTGATCTTTCCTCTGAGGCTAGTACCTATATTCGGTTGTGGGGTCCCATCCCCTTATCTTAGTCAAGTCCTTACATACCTTCCACCAAAGGAAGGAGTACCAAAGAGTTCCATACATTCCACGAGTATTAGACGCTCTTTTATACTCGCGTAGCTCCTTCGCTCGTTTGAGCTAAAATGGTCCTTTTTGACGGATAAGGTATTACTTGACTATCTTACTATTCCACTCGGTTCGATACCGAGCTTTCTTCTAGGGAATAGGGCAAGTCTGAAGGTGCTTACGACTTAGAGGCATGTTGAAGGGAAAGGTTTTCGGCTACGGATAGGACAGATTCTCTATGTGTTCAGCTTGTGGGAAGAAAACTATTCAAAGGCAAAGCCGGAATCAGGAATCGAATCGGCTGTGAAAGAAGGGCTAAAGGGTGCTCCCGTGGGACCAACTGAGAAATCAAATAAGCGGAGGATAGGCAAATACGCCCTTTCAATGCCATTGGAAATGACATAGATAAGAAAGAGTTCTCTCGAAAAGGGAACGAGTGGAATTCATTCCTGTAGCGAGTCAAGAAGGCCTTCTTTCTCTAAGAAATCAAACTCCTATTCTAGTCCGTTACCGTCGGTGTAACACCTTAATCCCATCCCTTGTGTCCTCTATTTCATTTCAGGAAAGCAAGCAAGCACGAAAGCAGCAAGAAGTGTGCTAGTGAGTCCCAAGCGAAGGCACTCGTCATGTGCTGCAACTCGATTTGTCGCAAGAGGAGTCGAATAAATGTAAGTCGACAGGCCCGCTTATAGGGAATAGATTTTACTTAGAGTCGGGGCAAGGCGCGAGGGAAAGGAATAGATAGCTTGAGCCAAGTACTAACTTCAGGCTTCGGGTGCTTTGATTGAAGTTTGAATTATGGTCAATAGGGCTTCTATCGCTTCCATAACAGTCGGAATAGGAGTTCTATTTAATAAACTTTCGCGAACGGCAAGAGAAGGGTGCAACGCACACGGGAAAGGTACTATAGCTTCGGATTCCATTAAAATGGAATCCTCGCTACAGCTAGTTGGTACCTACGCTTCTACAGCCATTAAAATGGCTTCCTCGCTCCGGTGAGAAATAACAAGAAAAAGAAAAGAAAAACGTATAAGAAGGGAGGCCAATAGAGCGGTGCCCAGAAAGCAGCTAAGCAAGAACTGGGGGACCTTTAGTCTCTGGAATTGTGGACACAGGGCAGAGGCAGACCATCCGTTTACAGGGTTCGAAGGAGAGGACCTGGGTTTGTTCACAACTCCCTAATTCTTTCAAGAATGCATGGACTTGCACGTATATCCTATATCTGTTACCCTTGTCGTCATCTTCAAGATAAGGCAAAAAACGGGATCATCCCTCGAGGTAAGATTCTCAACTGCTAATACGGAACTGAAAGCAAGTTACATATATATATTAATAAAAAATCCGGAACTTTAAGGAAGTTACATTTATATATTAATTATAAGGATAATCCAGTAAGTATAGGATTAAAGAAAAAGAATCTATTTTGGGCACTGCAAGCAACCTCGGGTATTTTCACTTTGATTGGGTTTGTGTTCCGTGTACTTTGTTTTGTTATTGTGTTTTCGGTTACTTGATTGGTGGAGAACAACTCTATGTTGTAGGTTTGAATCTTTCGGAACGTCAAGGATCGAGAAAGAACAAATTGCATCGATGATGGCGAGACTACACAGACGATTCAACGAAACTTTTGGGCGCGAGTTAACTCCGACCACCTGTGATGGCAGGCTGCCCAACAGCGTAGTTCAAAATAGGTCTCGTACACGTCCATCCGCGTCGACCCGCGTAAACAGAACTAGCTATTCTGCGAAAGAAACTCGTAGGCGAATCCAAACACAGACCTATCATTATCACAGAGCCAGCGCCTACGCGGAATCTAACCAAGTGTGATCCCCCACTCTCAGACCTGTCTGTAGCTGACCTTTTGCGATCCCCCTGCGTCCTTCCTTTTAAACTACCCTCTTACTCCAGAGAGCCTAGGTCGCCGGTTCACTTACACATTTTATCAGTCAAATAAAGACCAAATATACCTTTAGAACAGTATCTTTAATGGCATAGTTCGGGTTCCCGACGAGCGGGGCGGGACCCTATATATATATACGATATATTATACCTAGACACGGTTTATCTCTAAAGATAAGTAGTCTTTGTAAGAAGGAAGGCAGGAAGGAGTAAGACGAATACCTTACTAGAAGAGGATGGTAAAGCCATATGTGAAGCTGAGGTTTTTCAATCTTGAAGATTTAGCGGAAATCAAAGTCTAAAGTGCCTTACAGTGCGAAAACGCATCTTTGACTCTCTGGCCAAGTCAGGAGATAGACCAGGAAAGACATCTTCAAACCTGCCCGCTGACACTAGTACTGAAGACTTACTTGAAAGTGGTACTGGCTAGTGGACTGATGGAGATGGAAATGTCTTCCTCGCGGGATGTGAGACTTAAAGAAGCAGGGGATTCCTTATGTCTGGAAATAGCATAGTAGAAGTGCGTCCAGAAGGATATTACAGAAGGAGCGAAAGAAGCTCGACTGATTAGAGAGGAGCAGAAGTCGATCCAAAACTGTCCTCGAAGTCTGCTGCCAACCTTGTTGCCTTAAAGAAAAGGTTTTTCGCTACTCCCTCGGTCCGGATGGTCTAAAAGAGCTAAAAGAGTGGGATGCCTAAGGGCTGGCACACGTTCTTTCCCGTCCCGCTATTCCTTGGTCGAGGAATACGGAATATCCGGTGTTACAACCGATTCTCCTATATTAGCTAGTCGAAGATGGTTCTGCATCCTATTCTAAGATAAGACGATAGTAAGGAAGTGAACGGTTGGTTCGAAGAGGGAAGTGGCTAACTAATATAAAGCAAAAGCAAGCAGTAGATCGAGAGAATCTTGCAAGAGTGCTGACCTTGCTGACAATAAACCTGAGGCACCGAATACACACTTAGCTGGGTTGAGTCGACTTACGGAGTCTTTCGATTCTCAGATTGACGATGTGGCTTTCTGCGTCGAGAGACTTGGCGATCATATCGTCTACGTAGACTTCTATTTCCCGGTCCATCATGGAACTGTGTTGCCATCTGCTACCTGCCCATAGAAAAGGTTTGAAAAGGTACCCAATTGAGTAGTGAATTATACCCGGGGAATCAATAAACACGCCCTGCTTGGGTGGTTCTCATCCCTTTCAACCATGTCCAAGATTTCTTCTCAGTATCGTTCTGGAAACTCCTCACTGATCCCTATTGCTTGAAGTTCGGTCCCTACTGTAATATTGTTTCGTGAACTACGACTAGTAGGTGTTCTTTATACTTTATTCATTTGAATGTAAATGAAGGGCTGCTCTTCCTGCTTTAGTCAATCAATGCAGAAGTACTTTCTTCGCTTAGTTTCACTACTCTTGCTATAGGGGTTAGGGCTTTGTTTCAAAAAACGGAGTGAAAGGTCCCTAAGGGTCTCACAATTGGAGGAGCACACTCCAAGAGTTTATTTATAGTGATTTGAGTGAGAAATTGAGGGGAATTACTAAATGCCATAAGATCCCGTGCTATCAGAGATCTAGGCACAAGCTCCCATCCCTACTAAGTCTTAGCCGAAGCTCCAGGCTAATCATCGGCTTGGCTTTACACCGTTGATACTTCATTTTCGCTTTGAAAAGGCATTTTTATTGTGGTTGCTTGCTTTATTAATACCTTATCTTTTGCGTATTAACACAGGCAACTCGAGCAAGAAACTTACCTTAATGGTTATTAATATAAAGCTTGCTTGATCCGAAAGAAAAGCTGCACCTTCACCAAGAGCGGAAGACTGACGGCATCCCTCCACCTCAAGACTGTTGTCTGTACGGTGAAGTACATTGACCGCTTTGACAGCTAACGATTTGTGCGCATACCATTACCGATGGCTCGCTTAAATCCTTTCTGAGTGACTGGCTTTAGGGCTATATGGATTTCCAAGCGTAGGAGTCGTCACTTCGAGCCTCCACGTCTGGGGGACTCCCTTAGTAGAAGTTTTTTCTCTTAAAATTGGACACCATATGACCCCTTTTTATTAATATGTTACATTTACATATTAATAGATAATACGGAACTCTCATGATTATATATTCCTATACTAAATAGTGTTCTCAGCTCTCTACCGTTTCTTTCCGGGTCTAGGCTTTGTAGATCAGATCAGTTGTAGGTTTGGGGATTGAGAAAGAGGTATTACTGTGATAGAAAATAAGTGGGTCAGGCGCTCGGGTGGATAAACTACCTTAGCAAGCTCCATGCTCTCGAGAGAAAGCAGGTAGAGAGCGAGTTGTAGTTTTGCTGTCGGAGTTCCCTACGGTTTCATTTCCCCTCGATGGTAGTCCAGTTGAAGTTGTCGTTGCAGTGAGAGTTTTAGGGGTTTTAGAAGGGTAGACATAAACACGTGCAACCAGAGAGCCTTAGAACCATGACAGCAGGAGTCTGGTTGCTTCTATGTAGAGCTCACAGGCAGGATTCTGTAATTATAAAAGCAGATTGAGTGCGGGGTCAGCACCCAGGCCCGCTGGAGTTGCCGTATTTTGATAGAAGAACCCTAGACCATAACGAGCTAGGTTCTTGAAGCAGACACGATGCTAACTTTGAAAGGCATGCCGTATTCATATGTCGAAGGTTCAGAAAGCCCAGACCACCCATAGATTTTGGCGCACATACCTTCTGCCAGGATGAACGCTGCGGTTATTATCCTCATCTCACCATAAGAACCTCATATTGACCCTGTTAATCTCATCCAGAACACCCAGAGGTATTCGGGCGGTTTGCATAGCATAAATAGGAATTGAAGAGCTCACAGATTGGATAAGCACCATTTTACTCGCCTTAGATAGCAGACGAGATTTCCAGCCGCATACCATTTTCCGAACCTTTTCCAGTGTGGAATCTTCTAGTTCTTCCTATTTGACCCGAAACCGATGCACTCAATGGGCTAGTGCCATTTCGCCTTACCAACCGATTTGAGATTCCGTAAGTAACTTAAGAGAACTGCGAGGAGCCAACCCTAGTACGAGAAAAAAAAAGGAAGAAGATATCTTCTTCGCTAGGGGTTTGCTATCGAAAAAGCTGCCCACATTCAACCTTTATAGTCTTAACAAATGGAGTGCGATTTAGAGGGACTGACCCCTCAATCTGCCTAATTTCATGCCTTTTTGCATCAGGTCTACCTTTCCCCATCCCAATTTGATGGCTGCCCTGGAAAGGCTTCATTGGAATAAGGGGATAAGGGTTGCATCGTCGCCAGAAAAACGACTTGTAGATCAGGACCCAGATCAGACGGTTGTGAGGCCAAGAGGAGGGTTAGGAGGAGCAGTCTTAGGAGGCCGTTGAGCGGTCTTAGGAGAGGAAACTGCAGCAGCAAAGCGCTTATGCTTTTGGTGGGAAGGAGCGCTTTCTGCACCAGCAGCATAAGGAAAATCAAGAACAAACTGCGCTTGGAATTCCAATTTGAATTCCTCAATCAATGTCACTCACTACCCTGAATAGCATCATTTACTTAGGTGCGAATATATGATCGTACCCGGATAGAGAAAACTTCTTCCTTTCGCTCCTTCTTTATAATTCTCCAACAGTAAGAGGTAAGAGCGCACGCAGCCTAAAGGAAAGCAATTACCATGTGTGACATCAATCCCATTCGTGGATATTTTCACTATGTATTCTGAGCCCTATTCATGTGCAGAAAACAAAAACTTCTATTATGTCCTGACGACATAGGCATCGAGAGGAGTAACAACAAAGTAGTATAGGAGATCATAAACCAGATACAGATATTTCTCTTTCTTCTCGGAAGTTAGCTCTGCCGAATGCCTAAGCGGATCTAATTCGTAGAACTAGCCTTATGCTCCTGGAGTCTTCCTTTTTAAGCAGAGTCAGAAAAAAAGTGCCTTTCACTCTTCAACCTTAATATCTAAATTATCAAAGACTGAGCGGGGAATAGAGAATTCAATAAGTCTGGGCGCAGTTCCTCAGCTTACGGTAGGGCTTGGCCCGCGATACCCGATACCATCTCTTTTCTTTCTAGGGAAGCTAAGTTTGGGTGAAAGGGGTCAAGTACAAGGAATGGACTACTCACTAGTGAACTCGGGAAGAGGGCTATGGAACTACTGTACCGTACTGTTTTTAAAAGACCGTTCACTTTCAGACTGAAGCTTGAAAGCGGCTTGGCTGGCACTCATACTCATACTCACACGGATTGGACTTCAACCGTGCTACTAGGCCTAAAAGCTTTCCCTCTTCCTTCGGGTGTACTAAGACTATCTCTTTAATAGACTATTCCTTCTCCCCTCGAGTCAGGAGCTAGCTTTCAATCTCTAAAAGCCGATTCGATGGCATCTTCTCTTATGATCTTTCTAGTTAGCGCGTAGTGGCTTAATTTGTATTCAATAAATTCCCATCTCGGGTTGAATAAGAGTGAAAACTTCCTCTGCCTAAAGGCAAGGAAGCGAACTAGAAATGGAATTGCTCGCGGCGAAGTCAAGAGATAGAATTGTGGGAGCCATAGGGGGTGACCTCTACCCGAATAGATAGATTGAAGGCCTAGGCCCTGCTAATGCTTATATTCGCTTTGTCTTCATCGAAAAGGAATTTCAATCACAATAAACTTTGGAGCTAGGCCCTAGTCTGATTAGCTAGTTGGTCAGGCACCTGCCCCGTCTTCCCCATATTAGAATTAGATAAAAGTTCCCTAGGCTAAGAAGAGGAAGAGCCTTTTTTCCCGAGAAAATGCTGACATGAGGACATGAACCTCTATTGGACGATCAGTTACTGGTCTTTCTTTAGTAAAGGATCGAAACGAGGAAAGGTCTGTTGCCATATCGACCGAGTCCTTTCGGGAGACATGGTAAAAGCCCGGGATAGGATAAGAATACAACTTGTAAATGCAGATGATGCGCAGATAAGCATGAATGCATTAAAAGAGAGAGATTTCCAACCTCTAGGGAGCGCACCAAGGCTGCCAAGCTTTTGATTCTCTCTCTCATATGCACCATCTAATGGGATTAGTGCCAGAATGCGGTACCAAAGGTGGATCCAACAATCGTATTCGGGAGCAAGGGAGGGGAAGAGGTAAAGACCGACTGTCCAATAGAAAGGGGCACTAGCTGGTAGGGGGCTGCAGCGGGCTCTTAGCCAACGTTTACCGTCAAAGCCTTCCACAGATCACTCACCTACTTAGCCGGAGACCAATGATCTTAAAGCAGAACCAGCTCCACTGATGATCATCGCGAAATCACACAAGGTAGATGGGAATAGCGCATAAACGCCTTTTTCCTACTCTTAAAGGATTCAGACGCTTTTGGGACATGAAACTGAATGAAAAGAATATAATATAAAGTGACACCCTTAATGGACGATAGGCTATTACTGCTCTCGTAGCAGCTCAACCAGTAGCCTTTTGATGGAGGAAGAACCGCAGCAAGTGCTTGAGTATGACATATATAAGATGCATCAAATGCCCTATTAGTACAAATAGCTCTGCATATCTTTTCGCCCTTTTCCCTGTTATCGGGCTTACCGCTGTGGGATGCTTATCCGGTGCTCTCGTACTCCTATCTGTTGTTAGAGTATCAGATTGGGTTAGTTAAATCATCCGCCGTTGAATACCCAGTGTTTGCAAAAAAAGCAGTGATCCCAGGAACTCTTTCTGTTGAATAAGCTGTGCATCGAGAGTAGGTAAGTGTTCTTCCATTAGGGAATCTTGGATGAAGAGATGTGGACATTAATCTGACTATATAAGATAAGGGCTTACAAGCAAGCTCGAAGAAGCTTTTGCACGTTAATCATAAGATAGACCCACACACTATAGGTAGTAAGGAGGACTCTGATTTTGGCGGGAACACGAGCAAAGGCAACTTCCAAGTCAGCGGGTACTAGCCTGACAGCCCGACCTCACTCAGGAATAGACACTTGAAAGGCCATCAATCAAAGGAAAGGAAAGAAAGACTATCTTCCCCGGAAAACTCTCCTCTTGGTCAGCAGCTCCTCGGTCTCGAACTTATATGGTCCATTGTCCTTAAAACTCTCATCCGCGCCTCTGGTCTTGAAAGCAATCTCCTCTGGAAAGCCATCACTCAGACGTCAGAATCTCTTCTTATCTGATATTCGAAGCAAGGACATGTTGGCAGTGAAGTTCCACAGACGTGGCCCAGACAGAGACTAGACTTGACCTTAGGCTTTTCTATTGACCACAGCCACAGAAAGTGCCCCTTCAAAGGCTTAGTATTCGATACAGTCGCTGGTGTCCCTACGGCCTCAGGCAGTTCTATAGCCCCATATGTGCCCACTTTCCCCATCGAGTAAAGAAAAAGTCTTTCGCTTTGGCTAATTTTGTACATCCATGTAGGTCTCAAGACTGCCTTTGTCTTTTAGGCGAGAAGGATGGCACAAAAGCCCCCTTTAGAGATGAAATCAATAGAAAGAAGGGGATATCTTTCTAAGGCAGGCTAGGTTTCTGTTGAATCATCTTCACTCAGTTGATACATAATCTGCTGCTAATGCAGACACAGCGGAAGAAGACGAATCATCATCAGCAGATAGAGCGAGCTGGTTAGCAAGCTACTTTCAAAGCTAGTAGTTCTGGCACAGAAGCAGGAGAGGAAAGCCCAAATGTAGCAGAAGAATCAGCCAATGCAAAGTTGCCTACTCTTAATGAACCGGGAGTGTCAGGCACAGAGTAAGGCACAGACTCATTCCTCATCCTTGGTTCATTAGCCAACTAAGACGAGGAAAAAGACGAAGTGCGGGTAGAACTCTTGGTTCGTGGACTATCTTGTAGCGGGAGAATCTTCCAACTCTGCCCAGACTGGCTTTCCTACCTTCATCCGTAACTGATGAAGACGAGACCACTAACTGACCTTCCTTGCGTAACAGACCTTACTTCCTCATCCGAACCAGCTTAAACAGCTTATGCCGAAACAGAAAGAGGAGCTGGCTTTGTTGCCGATTCAGAATGCTTTCTCATAAGAATATGAAATCTCTCTTTTGTGTCCATTCAACGAGACGAGCACGAGACATTCCGATTCGATCTTGTCTTCTTTCGCCCCCAGGTGGTGCGGTTGGGGAGCTCCTTCTTTCATTCTTCCTAGTCCCGTCCCTGTAATGAAATCCTTGAGAGGTTGAGCATGACTGGGCGTACAATACAATTTCCTCTAGAAAGTCTCTTCTTCCTCGGCGACAGGTATTCCCGTGCGAGTTTGACTAAGGATACGAATTCTTCCCCGGTTTCTTACTTTTAGGGTGAAGGGATTAACCTAGCTGCTTCTTAGTCTGAGAAGATTTTCGGAATTTTGTCGTTTTCTGGAGGATCTATCAGTATTCCTGGATAGGCTATTCGCTCCGAGGGTTAGGGTCAAGGGTTGGTAGAGTTGCTCCACTCCAGCTCCTCAATGCCAGAGGACCTCTTGCGTAGCTCGTCCTGGATCCTACAAGGAAGTACACGCTTCTCTCTTTTGGATCTTTAGAAAGAAGTCCAAGGCCAAGTAAAGTAGGCGGGAGATTCAAGGAGTTTGGTAGGGAATCACAGAAAGAACTTATCCACGGGCAGGAGTAGCATCGAGTTAGAGCCCCTACAGAAGGGGTCAACTCACTTAGACATAGAAAGACAGACAGGAGGCATGCCAACAAGCAAAGAGGGACTTTAGCATAAGCCGAATAAACAACCAACATCGAGGCGGATCCCCTTTCGGACAGGAAGAATAAGAAAGACAGGTGGCACACAACCATAAGGACTCCAATAAGTACGAGAAAGGGAAGTTACTCACCTGGGCGAGGGATAAAAACCTCGACATTCCAAGGTGGACTATGTCCTCCAGAAGAGACAGAGACAGAGGAGAGAGGCCATAGAACATCCAGAACCAGAAGAAGAGCAGGAGTTAGTAACAATTACACCAGCCATGACTACGACCAGAGCAGCTGATCAAGGGCCCACACCAGGTCTATGAGACTGCCTTTCTCTCTCAAGCGGAGATGTTACCCTTATTATATGTTATGTGCCTTTTCCATCCTTCATTGCTTTTTCTTTACTTCTTTACAGAAGCGGATTAGAAAGCGCATTAAAAGCTGCTTAAACAAAGCGTAAACGCACAATCAAAGGATTCAAAACCTTGAAACCACCTTTCCTTCGTTCACTCCTGACCTGACAGAAGCTATGAAACCATCCATAGGGTAGGGGTGACTAAGCCCGCGAATCGAATGGTTAAAAAGCCGATTCAGTATACTGACTGCATTGCTCCCTCTTGACAGCTTGCTTATGTTAAGAGCTATTGTGTCACTGTCCTTCTCTACTTTCTCTGCCGATACCGAACACGGTAACTAACCTCTTGACTAACGGCTTGTTTTGTTGACAGAGTGGCTCCGAGTGACAACTAAACTTGTCAACTAGTAACGGAAAGAAGCTCTTAAACTATAGGGGAAAGCTATTCTCCCTAAGTCGAATCGGTGGAATGCCCTGCTTCCGGCTAAGTATACAGAGTTAGGCCTACCGTTCGTTCAACCTTAACGGCCTCTATTCTGATCTCTCTTTTCTCCTTTGTTTGCTTCCTTGTCTCGTCTGTCCTTCTCTGTCCTCAGCCTGTCTTTGAGCTCTATCCCTTTTTCCTCTCCCGTTGGTCGAGCGTCTTCAAACCTTTGGCTTGCTAGCTAGAAGGCGAAGAGCGCACAGCGCAATAAGGTAAGGTATAGGAACGGTTGACGCCGAGAAAGACTAAAGACGGGAGAGCACGCACAGACATCCTCGGGAAAGCACTAATGAACACTACGCCAGAGTGCCACACGTTGGGAGATATCGGAGGAGGTCGGCATAGGGAAGTGCTCGATCGGAACCTGGGAGCAGCTGAAGGCTGAGTTGAAGGCTCAGTTCTTACCTGGTAATGTGTTGTGGATGGCACATCATTCCTTGATGAATGTGAGACAGACCAGACCGGCACTACAAAAAGGACTTTTCTGCGCTAATGCTCGACATAATAGACATGTCGGATGAAGACAGGTTCTTTCCCTTTCTGAAGGGCTTACAACCGTGGGAGCAAGCCTAACTGTGGAGGCAGAATGTGCAGAACTTGTATGAATGAGGGAGTGCTGCTCTGGTAGTATCAGATCGGCTAGTAGATTGAAAGTACCTTGGCGCGAGGAGTCGCACGGGGGGTAAGGGACCGAGGGGTTTCCTTCATCATCTTTCATAGGCTGAACAAAGGCTAAGAAGGCCACAATAGCGGGGCTTTTAAGCCACGTTGAGGAAGAGGGGGAGGCGAGGACTCAAAGCAGTAATCCAAAAGTGCCCTTACTGAAGGATAGTGAACTAAGGTTTTGAAGGCTTTTCCTAATGCTAACTCGCGGGGTATGAAATAGCCGCTCCTGTAGTGGAATTTATCCATCAACCCGTAAATAAGTCCACCCTTACCTCTACCTCAGTATCAGGATAATTCGTAATCTCCGCTTCGGCATCACAGGAATTTTATTTTCATCTATTAATGTAGAAAGATAATTTCTATTAGAATCTGAATCCGGGTGTGCTGGAGCTGCTGTCGGATAATCGCTTTTGACTCTCCTGTATTGTATAAAGTAAGCCTGGCCGGGGCATAGCCCATTGGACAGCGTCTTGATGATGGAATGAAGACTTTTGAAAAGGAATTTACTTAGCTCTTCCATAAAGGGAAGCTAGAGATGCAATTTGACATCTTACCGCTACAAGGTAAATGTCTGCTGTCTTTGCTTGCTGCCTTCTTTCTTTAGAAATGTCTTTGTGCCTACTTTCTTCATAGGCGATCTAGTTGGTGCTTAGTTCTATCTCAACAAAGGAAAAATCCTTCGTTCAGGGCTAAGTGCACTTCCCTTATGGATCCAGCCGCTTCACTAATGTGAATAGGTTCGGAAGAAGGAGTCCATTCATGAATGTAAAGAACAAAGAGAATAAATAAAGGAATGTACATCGTGTTCCCTGCGGTGGTGCACCAACACCTTTTTTACCGAGCTTGCGGAGCTGAGGATATCAACACCCTTCCCTTGACCCACTCACCCTTCTCTTGAGCGCTTCATTGAGCATTTCTCTTTCCTATCCCGTCCTTACGCTACGCTATCCATAAGGTTGACCTAGCCCTCTCTTCTCTCTCTTTGTCCACGCGAAGATTCCAAGCTAGCATTTGGGGCAAAAGATCTTTGGTGCGAAGGGCCTGCTTCATCGTGCTGTACAAAAGAGGTCCCCTCCTCCGTCATGATCGTTCTTAGAAGATCCTGATCGGAAAGCGTTAAGGAAAGAGGCGACTCCACAGAGAGACCTTCTACAAGGTCGAATGGAGGGGGCCAGGATCTTTAGTTCTGTTCTGGAATCCAAACAAAGAAAGTAACTAAATAGGCAGCGAGCCGCTCCGATGAAACCCGAAGAACAGGAAGGAGAAATCACAAGGAAAGTTGGTGAATCTTCTGTATCAGGTCGCTGATCGGCTTAGATCAGAGTAAAGCCAGAAAGCAGAAAGGGAAGACTCAAACTCTCACTCAACCTATCTGGAGTAGGTCTTTGCCGAGAAGTCAGATATTATTTACGGGGTATAAAGTCCGTATAAGAAGATCGCCCGAGGGGTTTGTTTTGCCACTAAATGCTAAATCGGATACTGTCTCCGAAGATAAATAGACTAGGCTTTTTTCGCTTCACCAGGCGCGGAAGCTGAATTAAGAAGATAGGTAATAGATGCCGCTGAAGGGTCTGTCTCCCGATCGGATGCTGTCCTTCTAAAGCTCAAGATAACCGAAGCTTTTGGTGTTCGTAGATAGCACCTGACAGAGTTTAGTCAATTATCACGGATGAAAAAGTTAGCGAGCACAGGAAAGAGAGAACAGCTAGTCAAACTACAACCTTCTTCAACTGCTGAGTCAACCCTAAAAGCGGATCTGGCATCCTGACTTGGAAACCTTTTGTTTAGGCTTGGACATTGAAATAAAAGCGTACTGATCAGGGCTCAACAAAGTCTCCTTTTTTCTTATCCTTCTTATCACATTTAAACTTCCTTAAATTTCCGTACTCTAACGAGAAAGGAAGGGCGAAAGGTAGGCTCAGGGATGGAAGCCAAAACAAACAAAGCGAAAGAAAACGGCATTCTAGGAGAGGACTTGGAATGTCTAATTTTCTGGTAAGAATCGCCATTCGTAAGCGCTGAAGCAGGAAGATCTGATCGCTACCCCTGAGAGGGGGTGTTTTCCGAGCAATAAAAGCAATCCCTCCTCCCTGATCCTCAGGTGAGAATACGCTCTTTCATTCAAAAGTCAATAGAAGGGGGCGCAGGCTTTGGAATCGTTAGCAAGTGACATCCGAAATAAAGTCTTTTTAGTCTTACCGATTTCTGTTGATTTGATGTATTGTTGGCATTTTCACATTATATAGAAGTAGGGGTGGAGTTCACAACTCTTGTTCAAGCTGCGTTGGTCTTCTCGAAAGTCTTTTACTCGAAGGTTTTCTCTTCGTGATTACGCTAAGTAGACGTCCAAAGAGAGCACCACAACCCAACCTGCTATGTCCTGAATGTCCCGGACAGGAGTTGTAGGAGTCGTTTCTAGGGTCTTTTTGCTATTGCCATTGTCCCAGGAGGGGTATAGCTCATAGCTCAAATATACAATTACAAGATTGTTGAGCTATTATATATAATAAGGGATTGTTACACTAGGTAATAAGGAATTTGATGGTTTTCCTCAGGATTTCTTTTGATTAGGACTATTAGGCTTCCACTTTAGTTAGCCAGTGACATTCCTACTCCTTCTTTGCGAGCTAGTTCCATTGTGAGTTTTGATCGATCTACTTGAAGTTTTTTCCTCTTTTATTGCCCGTTGAGAGTTCCCTTGTAACCTGTGTAACAGGAGGGGTCCTTCGCTATATGTTTCTATCCTAAAAGACTGGGAATATCGTATATGACTGAATCCTAGAATAGGCTTTCTCTATGAGCCAAATAGGCAAGTGGGTTTTAGGGTTCTAGGCTAGCTCGGGATAGGGCAAGAAAGCTGATTAAACAATCCAAATTCCTTTACTTTTCCCGAGGAAGCTAGCCCCCAGATCGGAGGGAAAGAGTGTTGTAACCGAAGTTCGGCACGCCAAAGGTTCTATTTCTTTCCTTTAAAGTCGAGTGGCTTTCACACCTCTCCTTTCCAAAGACTTAGGTTGCTAGCTTTGGTTCTCAGCAAACTACGGTAGGACGTGAATCGATCATGACGAGAATAGACTTCTTCGTAATAGAAGAAAGACTGTCGAGCATCCATTCAGCACTCACCTGGTGGTTCATCATTCAGTGTGGTGGGGCCTAGCAATATCAGATGGTGGTATCGTATAGTTGAGAAGGTAGGAGCAAGAGTGATAACACTTTCGTTTCGACGTGGCGCGTGCAAGCGATAACGAAGCGTTAGTGAGCTCTTTCACTACTTTTTCTCACATTGGAAATAACATCCTTGTGGTTGGCAACTCTCATCCTTGAATGAAAGTGTGTTGACCCAGGGCAGCCAAAGCAGGTGGGAACCCGAAAGCCTTAAGAGCCCATTAACCCATGTTCTGTTCAGCTAGCCAGCTAAGCTAAAGCTTGCCATCGACCGGTTCGTTCGGAAGTAACCGCATGCGCTCACCTATTCATCAACCAAAAGAGAGGGGAATGACCAACCAAGCAAGCAGAGCCCAATTACCAATTCTATGTTCTCTCAATCCTGTAACACCCTTCCCTTAGACAGACGACTGTCTTACTTGCTGTCTATCTCGACCTAGAGCCTGCTTTCCTACTGGATTGGGAATGAGCCTAGAAAACGACTCCTACACTGGTTGGAAGCAAAGGGGGAACTCATTCGCCTGGAGGGATGGTAACTCCTACTGCCTACTGTAATTAGATGGCCTTACCCTAGCATTTCAGGTATTTTCTTGAACTGGTAGAGATATGGATTTTCCTTCAAAGCATAGATGGTAGGACTATTGGTATTGCTACTTTCTTTTCTGAGAAAGCTTAGGTAAGCAGATGTGAGGTCCCCTAACTTCTATACGAGCAGCAGCAATCTACTTTCTGAAAAAAAGCACTGGAATACGTTCTCTTGCGGGCAGTGCTACTGTAATTGCGCTATTTGCAGCCATTGGGAGTTCACATCCAGTAGTGATAGGAAGGCTTTCCATTCTTAGAGCTACTGCACATAGAATAGGAAGTAGATCGCTTCATTTTCCTTCTTTGTCCAGAAGAAAGAACCGATCGGGAAAACCACTATTTCTAATAGATAGTAGTTCTCATTGAACGAGGATTTTATGCCTATGGGTGGTGGGTGAGCATGCTGCTAGGTGAGCCGGAAAAGCTGCCTGCTATACCGGATAAAGAAGTGCAAAGGGGAGGCACAGCAGAAAGACTTCTGGAAGGGACAGTGAATTTCGTCCCTTCGTAGAAAGGTTGGGGAGGAAGAACTCTCGGACCTGCCGACCTGTGCTCTGATGGTGATGATAAGCCCAGAACTACAGGAGACAAACCCGGAACTCTCAGCGCTCCACAGATCGTGCTTCCCCACTCCTTCTTGGGACCCAACGAGCTGGACCTATTTACAGACTCGATCGTTGACCGAAAGTCCAAAAAGCATGGGTCGAGAAAAAAGGTGATAGCTGGCGAGAAGAAGTGAACGAGCTCCTGCTTGAGCTTACAGGGAGGAAGCAATCTCCGTCAAGGTTTGCCCCTACAAACTTATGGATGTGAACAAACGGCACGTCTTTCCACCAGAAGAAATGGATGAATGAATAGATTGAAACGCTTGTACGCCCAATCCGTGGTTGTAAGATCGAGCAACTCTCAGCTGGTGAGCTTTGATCGATGTCAGGGCCTGAAGCCTGGCCTGGTGTCTTCTACTTGCTAGAGTTCCATTGCCATTAGCCTCAGTTCAGTATATTCTGAAGGCGTTAGCTCATGCTGCTTTGCTACCCATCGAACCATTCTTTCTGCTGGAAGTCAGGCATCATGTCCTAAAAGTTAGTGCAAAAGGCGTGATCCCAGTAGTGCTTTCTTAAAGCAGGCAACCTGATCGGTGGTTGAAGCCTTTCTCAAGCAAGATAAGCAGAAAAACCAGAGTTGAAGAAAGCTAAAACGAGTCAACAACCGATATGCGAAATCCCCGGTTCTAGGGATTGTCAAAGGCAATGCAAATTTTCTCAGTAGCAGATGAAAGTATGGAAGCTGGATCAGGAGAAATCGAATCGGAATCTTCGAAATTGGGACAAACATCCCCAACCGAATTGGCACTGGAATAAAGAGCTGCATGATTCTCTTCAGAAAGCCTCATGGGAAAGAAAACAATCCCCATTGAGAAAGTCCTCGGCTAATGGATATTGTTTCGGAAACTTTCTCTTTAACCGAAATGGCTCTTTGGGTTACTCGATTGCGAAAACATAGGTTAGAATCCGAATAAGGGCAAAGGTCCCATCCATCACTCCCCATCTGGCCTAGCCTCGCTGTCAAAGAGCCATAGCAGGATAGGGAAAAACAGAAGTAATCTACACATTATTTGCCTACTCGCTTATTCCTCTGCTCGGTAGTGCCGTTGAAATTTATTGCATTTCACCCTTTTTTCTAGGATCAGTTAGTTATTCTGCCGTCCTGAATGCAATAGCTTCCTCGGGTTTAGTTTTCAGTTTGCTACCCCCGCTTTATCAGTAATAAGGAAAGCAGCACATTCAAGCATGTAAGGATTCCACTCCTATCTTACGTGGTATCCATTTGCCAACCCTGTGATTCAATATGAAAAGGCCAACTTCATTACTTACAAATCGGCTTTGAGAGCCCTTGGCTTGGCGCGGCAAGTCAATCCTTTCTCTTAGTTAACCTTGACTGATCTTTATATTATTTATATATATATTATGAGTACATGTGCCGCTTTGAGTGCGATGGAAGCAGTTGATTAGGCAGGCCCTTCGCCGCTTTTTCGGATTCGATCCGCTTAGATAGATTATGAATTAGATTTCCGAGGAAAAGACTCTCAGTCCTCTCCTTTCAGTCGAGTGACTTCGTTCCTCTGTGAACGGCTAGGAGTTAAAGAGTAGGACAGTCTCATTATAGAGATGCTGCGAGACAAAAAGTCTTGTCCAAGAGGCCTAATTTCGTATCGAGAACGGGCCTTGGGACCTTGTTGCTGGTCTTTTCTTTCTCTCAAAACGAGAGATCCAGTGCTCTAAGCTAGTGAATATGAGACTAGTGCCTGACTTCCCGGACATGTGGACATGAAAAAGCCCCTCCCTTGGTTGGGCTACTTATTGAGATCACGGCACTCGTGCGTCAGAAGGGAAGTACTTCGTTCTACTTCAAAAAACTTTCTAGTAGTGCTTGATTGAGGGATGAACCCCGAATCCGTACTTTCCGGTATTATGCCTACTCCCCTTTCCTCTTTCAAGTGGGTTGAACTCTTTCTAAGGCAAAAGGTGAGAGCAGACAGATCTTCTATTTAACTTAACATAAAGCTAGGCCCATAACTTTTCTTTCTTGCATTACGTCATTAACGTCTAGCTCACCCAATCATGCCCTACCCGCCTGAGAGGGAAATGCCTTGGCCTTGAAAGTGCCTATTCATTCTTCTTCTTCATACCGTTACTTCAGTTTTTAGTTGAGGAATTGGCCTACATCGGATTTCACTAATAAAGTCAATTGAAATCGAAAAACTTGCAGGACTGGCCGTTACTTATAACTTACGTAATGAGATGAGGGAAGAAAATATTCTATAAAGCATCAAGCTAGGCATGCTTACCTGACTCTCGGGCTTTCTTGCCCATTTAAAGTTTCTGATTTCCGAGCATTTGAACAAAGAAGAAAGGAGTAGCTCCCAATGGACCAATCTACTATTGTATGTGATGTGACTCGCTTGTGCCGGTAGTAGGGAAAGCTGCTGAGATAGAGAGAGCAGATTAAGCTTAAGCGGTACCTGATGAACCCACCAGTACTGGTCCCACCAACGCCGGGAAGACCCCTGTTGTTATATTTATCGGTGGCCGATACGTCGATGGGATGCGTATTAGGACAGCATGATGATACGGCCTTAGAATAGAAGTCAGCCTTAACTTAAAGAGCGGGCTTTTTTTTATCTGAGTAAGACTCTCCCCTTACCACTTACAACATAGGGGGCTATGAGTCTAGATACTCTTCGCTTGAAAGGCATGCCTTGCGTTTGTCTGGGCCACGCAGAGACTTAGACACTACATGCTAGCCTACAAAGTCTGGCTTTTGTCCAGGATGGACCCATTGAAGAGAAGCCAGCACTATCAGGAAGGACGGACTGCTCGATGGCAGCTGTTGTTATCAGAGTTCGACATCACTTACGCAGAAATCAACCCCGCTAACGTCGTGTTTTAGAGTTACGACGAGCTGACTTCTGAGAGACTAAGTTGAGAATAGCGCTGGCTATCTTTATAGCCATAGGCATATCTGTTTACTTATCTAGGTCTTGTCAGAGCCTCTTCTGCGGATTTAGATACTAAAGACTTTGGATCAGGTTGTCGGCCCGCAGACCCCATTTCGGAGCCATAGTAGTGGGCTCCTTGGTCCCACGGCTTCTCAATGCTACTTTCTTTGAAGAGACAAAAGATCCCTGAACCGCTAGTACCCACCTGGGGGCGGATTCCTTCCGATCTGATTGAATAAGACCAAACTCTAAAACCAATCTCTGCCACGTCTTACCGAATTACACGACCTCAATCCTCATCGATTTCAGTCTTGATGGCAGATAGTTTACTGGTTGCTATCTCTTTCCCTTGAGCCTGGTATTAATTCTTTAAAGCCTTGAGTCGAGTGTGGGATCGATACCATCTAGAAAAGAAAGCTGTCTACTAAATCGACTAAGGGAAATAGGTAATCAACTCCTTTTCATACAACAATATGCCAACCGGGCTTACTATACGGAATATAAGACCTCAAGGCAAAGCCAATTTCCCCGAAAGCTTGGAAAGCGGGAAAGCGTTCCACCTTACAACCATACTCGCGCAGGAAAAAAGCAAACTCAGTCCTCTCTTAGGGTGACGAGGGACAAAGCAGCAACCAAAAAAGCATTGAACCTTAGCCGACTTCGAGCACTTCGAAAGAGACTAGGCGCTGACCGATAGGATTAGAAGGAGTAGGCGATGACTGACTGAGAGGCGGATACGATTTAACTCTTTGGTGAAGGATTAGGACTTAGGTGGGCAGCTTAGCTTAAGGGAAGGGGCATATTCTCCTTGATTTCAGTCTATTGGGTATTTGTATAATTGCGTAAAAAACGATTTTCCGACAGACATAGCAATTCTCTCCTGATGGGGGTTCCCCGCATGGCTATTCCACATCAACTGAAAATGAGAGACCAACTGACACAGAATAGCTAATAGAAAAAGAGATAGAATGTCGTATCGTAATGGAATAAGCTTTAGATCGCTCGGATAATGGGATTCCTTCAGTCTGGAATGGAATAAGAGTCTTAGGCTTCATATGCCAGCTTGAGCTCTAGTACGAGTGAGAGAAGCCATCTTCTTCGAAGGGAGTATTAGCAGCCTTTACCGGCCACTAACTGCTATAGGAGTAGGAGTTTGAAATCCATGTTCCCGACCAGACTTCAAGTAGAAGCCTTTAATACAACAATACAACTCATATGAGAAAGATTATCGTCTTATTTCCGTAGCTTCTGGAATTCGAAAAAGACGCGGTGTTCCCGGGATAGAGGACGATTTATTCAATCACATACATAGAAAGGGCGACTTGAAAGAGTTCCCTGCGCTAACAACGAGAAAGTAGCCGAAGTTCGCGACGAACTCAAATTGCCCATGATTAAGGTTAGCACCGAAGAAGCCGCCTATGACCTTATATTGAAGCAGAACAACTAAGTCCAAAAACAAAAAACAGCCTTCTATGTGCTCTAGGCGTGGTTCCTTCGAATGAGACAGCTGTTCCTCTTTTCGAATATAGAGGAGTGAAACCCCAGGATTCTCCGACCCTATCTCTTAAAGCCACGGCATCCCACTTTGAATGCAAAACATTTTTTTCGAGACTAAGGGTAGACTGAACACCAAGCCAATCTCGATGAAAGGTGGGATCCCAGATCGCTTGAAGCTTCCTATTCCCCTTTCGGAGGGTCCCCGTTGATAGATAGGGGCAATCTCAAGGTAGACAAGATGTTGACTATTCTACGACAGCTCTTCTTTTCGTCCCACTTCTAGATTGAACCACCCGAAAACATCACTTGGCTATGGTGACTGGCTCTTGCTTTCTCACTCATTGATCAAGGGAAGATCATCCAGATTTGGGTCGGGCACTTTCAAGCTCTCGCTTGAGAAAAGGAACATATAGGTACAGAGCCGTTTCGGTAGGGGGTATGGGTCCGTCTCAGTGCAGTAGGTGCAAGCTTTGCGAACCAAGGGAGGAAAGGCCTATTCTTTTTTTTTCTTATTGAATTTGATTGTTGTTTGTTTTTAGGCTGCGAGGTTGGAATGAAGACACGAGAGGGAGTCCCTCTAGCGATTCCGTAAGAAGCCGGCAATGGCGTACCTTGTTGAAACTGAGTACCGAGTTAATAGACCAGTGCGCACCGTGTAGACTAAGGAGCAAGTGGAACGTTGAAGTTCGAGCCTCGTTGTAGGAATAGCTATCACATCCGGTGTGGGGAAGTAGTCGAGCAAGGCGAGGAAAAAGGTAAGCGCATATCCCGCCATTGACCGGGCCCCTTTCGTAAAGAACTGTCGAAGCGAGACAGCAGGGAACGCTTATCCATTCGACTCCCCCAATAGAAAGGTGGGTGAAAGTGAGTGCCTGCCATTCCATAAATAAGGATGGAATCTGTACGTTCTTTTGTTCCATTTATGGAAGTTAAAATTAGATATTAATAGATATTATTAAGGAAGTATCCTACACATCACTGTCACACTTTAGGCATAAGCCATGTCCGGGCGAGTGCACGTCATTGCATACATTAGGCTTCCAACCACAAAGGCATCAGGGAATTCCCCTATCCTTTCTTTATATTCTGCATTTTTTGGACACATCTCGGAAGAGAGTCACAAGGATCGAAAGGACGGACTACTAACCGCTTTATGATCATACGCATCATGGTGCTTTAGAAGATAATATATATCTAAGATTGGAGAGCTTTATGGTTTTCTTTTCTCTATCCCTTCAAATCGGGATTCCTATAATAACATCGGCTTCAAACCAGACAGAAAATGAAACAGCTTTTCCTATCCTCCGCGCTGAGCTTCTTTCATTCCGGGGTCAAAAAAGGTATGTAAGCCGACACTGACGCAGAGACATATGCTGTTGTTTCAGCAAATGAAGAATAGGATGTCCTCCCTTTCAAGGTAGGTAAATGGCTATACTACAGAATCAGAGCAGAGGAAGGGCTTAGAAGAGATTAGCGCTTTGGAAGGATGGTAGAGGTCTGGAAAAGAAAGAACCCGAACCCAACGAGCGGAATGAAATGAAGCGAGCATAAAGACGAGTGAATGCTATGAATGAGCCTTCTTCCCTTCACGAGTTCAATTCATTCTATTGAACGTTCCTCGTATGGATCTACTGTATTCACCTATTCCCTCGCCTCGGCTGGATCGACATGAAATGAAAGAGATGTTGAAGGGAAGGCTCCGACTAATTTCCTTAGAAGCGTCTGTCTCATGCCAAATGTCTTAGAGAATCAGCTGCTCTAGAGGAAGGATCAATAGTTCAGCTAGCCACGCACACGAGGAGGATTCATCTTTCAACAGTATTTCGCGTTTTCGACTTCTCATCTATCCCGCCCCTCTCTAGTCATCTGGCCTAGGCTATCAGCCTATCTGCCCTATCCATTGTGATGGGTCAACTCGCCTACTTCAAGTGCCATGATTGATCTGTCTCGAATCCCTCTTCCTTGTGAACAGGCCGTCAAGCAGGTCCTCTGGCGCCCCGAAGCCAGCTGCCCCTATCTACTTGATTTTGATAACTGGTCCTCATCGAAGCCAAGGCACCCCTGCGTGATCTAAGCGAAAAAGAACCACGGAGAGAATAACCTTTTGCGGGGAGAAGGCCGCTTTCACAGTTTCCTTCAGCCATATGTACTGAGTTTGGCAAGCTCGGGAGACATGGTACATGCCCTGCATTCAAATAGTCCTTTATCCTTATAATAATTAATAATAAGAAAAGGTACGGCCTTGATCCTATTCCCTTGACAGGGAATAGCGGCCGGGAAGAGATCTTCCTTTGAGTCCTACTCTGAGTTGATTCATCCTCTTGTCCTTTATCGGTCAAACTCAATCAAGCCAGGAGCGAAGCAGCTCGACTGTAAGGTATGAAGTGCTCGACTAGCTCATCATCATTTCTCTTTTCATGAATGGGGGGCTGCTTGGCGCTTACGATTTAACCAGACTAGAACTATTCTTAGTAATTGATAGCCCACATACGTACACAGCATAGAGGCTTGCGAGATTCCTTTTATCACGAGCGACGGCCTTCGTTCTTCTTTAATGGCGGACACAGAGATCATTGATTCTTCCCTCTACAAGGAATTCGATATGTAATAAAGGTATCGCCTAGAGGGGCGCAAGTCTCTATATCTCAAGGGCGTCCCAGTCCTTTAGGTTGTTACAAGCCCTGCGGCCAATATGAGTGAGGCTCTCTTCTTACCCATTTGGCCAGTAGGCGCATTGCTGCTAAGAAGACCGAACTCACTAATCTTACTCACCAATATAGTGCATTTTTACGCTTAATTCTCATATAAAGGTAGCTTGCTTGGCGGGTCTTCATTATGCCAATAGCTGCTTTGGAGAGTATAGGGAATAAAAGAGACCGGTACCTTTTCCTCATACAAAACGAGAGCTCCTTCAGTAACTGAAAACCGAAAGCGTTACTTCTTACGTCTCCGCACCTGAACTGAAGCCGTTAAAGCTGTTGATTTTAAGTCAGCGGTCAACCTTAGATAAAAAGAAGAGCCTTTGCTTTCCTTGCTTCCTTCGAACCTACTTTCATACCGGACGCGTGAAGGTTTCCATTCGTCGGGAATGAGCGAAAAGAGAAGGCTTCAAGCCTAGAAGTCAAAGTTGGCGAATCCTTATAGATTGCTCATGTTACAGATCTAGAGCTTCACGAAGAAAGATTATTTTCAGGGAAGAAATCTATCTCTTAGCTTATAGCTCTCTGTAACCCGGAAAAGAGCTTATCCATTATTCAATTGTAACCTATCCTAGGGAAAAAAAACAATTACCTCCCATCTAACCACATGGAAAGACTTAGCACTCGTTTAAAAAAGAGTAAGAAAAGCCTATGAAAGGAATTCTAAAGCGGCGTTAACAGACTATCTCTTAGCTTGAGGAGTCAGAGTCTTAGTAAGGGGGAGGTGTAGGAGTCTTCCCTTGGCAATCCCTCGTATCGGTCGGTAACGGCTTCTTAAGGAACTGATTCGAATAGCGAATACGAAACAAGCAAGGAAGCTGTAAGCTTTGAAAGCGCGTAAGAGACTTACATGAGAGCAGAGGCAAGTGAATCCGAAGGGCGGTCAACCGTCTCTGGAATTGGAATTGCTGCCTTTTCCGGTCTTAGCTCATACGAAGCTACGGAAACAGCTTACGACTAAGGTATCGGTGTTGGTAGATCGGGTGTTACCAGAAACAAAAGAAAAGATCTTATTCGCGGTGGGAAGGCAAGAGAGCTAGTTGTGTACGCTTACTGTCGAGTTACTAGAATTCCCCGGTCCCCTGCCTTTATGTTAAGCTAAAGCCCTTTCCTTACTAGATAAGAAAGCTTCGGCTCGGGTTCGTGTCCTTTCCCTTCCACTATTGCTTTCTGCTTTCGCTACTGGTATTCCACTCGGGCAGTGAGGGCGGTACTTACTTCTTAGAGGAAGTTAACGGCTTAAGAGTCAGGGCGGGAAAGCAATTCATAAGCTACGTGACCAGACAAAAGATCTAATAAGCTACGGTAAGGCTAGAATTCAGGGCACAAACAAGCCCAAGAAGAAATGCACACCGACTTGCGAAATCCGAAGCTACGGCAACTGAATCTATCCCTGAGGAAGAGGGAGGAGTAACGAAGACGTACAGGAAGAGGGTGGTAAATACGCTTTTGAAAGCGCTACGAGCTCAATCTCAAGAACTACGATGCTTGCCTTCAAAAACTCTATCTCTTAGGGGGTAAGGGAATGCAGCTGACACTGAGTCATCGTTCTTTGACTATATTTCTTATTTAAATGAATATTGAAATACGGCATTCAGGAAAGGAAATGAACCAAACGAGCAAAATGAAATGGAGCGAGTAGTAAGAAGACAGACCTGGAGCGAGTAAAAAGAAGGGCAGAGAATGAATAAACAAGTGAATCCGGAAGTTCATCGAGGAAGTTCCCATGCAACTAGTCTAGCTATCTCTTGAAGTTGAAGCCGAACTCCGGTAAAACACACAAGAAGCGGGGAAAGAAACTTACAGGGGAGGGGACTCCATATAAAGACTTACATTACTGGTTAAGGGGGTAAGGAGATGAGTTGTCGGCATAAGGATACAGTATTTGCCGCTGTTAGGTCAGCGTTGGGCGGGATTGTGGGTAGTATGGAAAACGAGATAAAGGTGTGGTCATTGGAGGAGGAGGAATACGAGGCAATGAAATAGTTTTTGGTTGTATAGCATCAAAATTCAAAAATAGCTTAGAAAAGAAGGGCACCCACCCTCGGTGAAGTTAAGGGATAGACCGAACCAGCTCACTAACGAAATAGAAGATCAGGGAATGTCACCCGAAGCACACCTTGTTCGTTCGTTGTAGCAGAGCGAATAAGGTCTCATTCTTAGTCGAAATTCCTCGTATGAAAATGGCATTGATGAGTTGGAGTAAATGCTAATAAAAGAAGAGTCTCTGATGCCATTATGGGCCACCCCCTGTAATGGCTGCCAAAAGGACCACGTGGGTTGGGTGAAGGCACTGTTCTATGTTCTTAATTTCCAACTGGAGATTCTTGAATGGTTCTTTCTGGTCTTTTTCTTCTCTTCCTATCAACACACCAAGTTGGTACGAAGTACCGGAGTGTGACATCAGCTCGAAGTGGTCACATTCACTCTTTAGCGGAGGGCTATTCGGTATGTTTAGGGAAAGAACACAATTTCCTCTCTGGTCGGATGTTACAGTCGGCTCTACTTCTTAGTCAACTAGTAGTCTTTAAGTCGGAAATTACCTTTGCAATAGCAAGAAGCATAGGGAACCTGGATGACATTACTGAGATAAGATCGAAGCAGCTATACGCCCTATATGCGTAGACATCGACCTAAGTACCTTACCTTAAGAGATCGAAATCACTACTGATTTAGGTACATTCTGGCAAGAAGTTCAAGACGAACCCTCCCTCTCCTACCGGACACCCTTTAGGCTCGATTCGATACCAAAGGAGGGCCCCTTATAGCATAACGGTTTGGTAGCCGAGTGATCCGATGCAGAGGCAGCAATGTGGCATACATAATTTCATTTTTTTATTGTTGCTGAGACTACACAGGGGTAGAGGCCCATGCCAGTAGCACTGGTGAATGGAATGACTTCAGCTACTGACTCGATAGCTCAAGCTCACTATTGTATTGAGTTGCCTTCCCGCGGAACTACCTTGGGGAAATAATAACTGAAGCCCTATTCACAGCTTTTTCGATCTATCTAAGCTACGTCAATTTGTGATTCAATCGATGCTAATTCGGCTATGTTGCCCCCTTGAGACTCCCTTTAAAATTCATGATATGCTTCTCTTCTGGCTTTGTATGCGTATTACTTCGATATAGAAAGTCTGGTAATGTCATGGGATTTCCCCATTCACCCATTAAATAAATATAAAAAAATCTTAATTTGTTTGACTCCGAATCCTCTCCAGAAGATTGGGTTCTTATGCAGGATCCGGCGATTGATAAAATCCTTCGTTAGCGTGTCAAACTCACTCAGAATAGGCCCTCGTCGAATAGAGCTTGGTCCTCGTCTCGTAGTTGGATTAGATGGCTAGATTGCTACTCTAGGGTAGGGGTTGGTTAGCCCGTTGACCTTTTGCTGAGGGCTTAGTGCTAAGAGGAAGAGAGTTGGCGAATCTGACGGAGAAGCTTCAGTTGAAGATCACAAAGACCATACCGTCAGAGATATGGAAGCTGAGTTTCATCTCGTACGTAACATACATCTTTTTCAAAGAGGACGGTGACCCGAGTATATTCATAGACCGGGTATCAAGTTTTCGCTGGTGTTGACACTCCGGAATTAGGTCCTTTCTCTGGAGTTTCTGTTTCCAGCTCTAGAAAATCAAAGGCAGTTATTGAGCGACTTCCCAGACTCGAACTGGTATAGACGAATTATCTCTTCATTTTAGTCTATCTTTATCGATTCCGACCAGCACCATTGTATTATAAACAAAGGCGATTCCGGTTCTCGAAGACCGGGCAAAGACTTTCTCCAAAAGGGCGACCTAATATCTTTAGAATAGAGCAAAAAAAATCCTCCTTCTCCGCCCTCCTGCTGAGCAGACTATGGGAGATCTTGATTTAGCCTTGCGATTAGCCCATCTTCTGCCTTAAGAGGTCACATCTCTTGCTTCCTAGGATCTTAGACTACGGTTGAGCGCTAATTCCTTACACAGATAAAGGGAAACTTACTTATCGCCAGAGGTGTCCATCTATTATTTATTTTATGCACCAGTGGTTGGTACAAGTGAAAAACTTCACACCAAAGCTAAAATAGAGAATTTCGTATAGTAAAGAAGACTGGAAGAAAGAATCTACAAAGTCTAGTGGCACGCTCAAGGGCGGAAGCCTTTTTCAGTAACCTGAGAAGCCGGTCTGTTCCCGTGTGAAGCCAGGCACAGTAGAGATATCGAAATAGAAATGGAATTAAGAGAAGACTGTTCGAGAGACATGGTAAAAGCACGGAAACCTAATAATGAACTGAAGCAAGGTCTGAAGCCGAATCGAGAACAGACGGAGTAGGGGGGATAAGCCCGAGGCCATTGAGAGGACGAGCCCCAACTTCCTTTATTCTGACTCTTCCCACCGAACAATTAGCTTACCGAGAGATGCGTAGGATTAGAGAAAGATAGTGAATAAGGAAACATTCAGTACGGGAGAGAAGTCCCTTACTCGACCGAAGCCATAAGTAGTAGTTTAACGCTTGATCGAAGCGGCAGTTACCAGGCCCGGCCCAACTATCCCAGGGCAGAAGCACGCAAAAAGCCAAATGTTACAGGGGCTTGGGATGCCTCACCGTTCAGGAACAGGATGAGGCGGTAGCACTTGACGTGAGTGCGCAACCCATTTGATAATAAAAGTTCCCTATCGAGTGTACGCTTTCGGTTAAGTGAAGGGATAGACCGAACTAACGAAATTTCAGATCAGGGAATGTTACCCGAAACAAACCTTATTCGCTCAGCTGAACGAACGGAACTAGCCTACTAAACAAAATGTATGGTTATGGAGGAAAGCGCTGGGCAAGCCATAGTGGTGAGAACAAGGAGGGCGAGGAGTGAACATTTTAAATTAAGGATTCGAATCAGTCAAATCAGTAGCTTCAGCATCAGGACGGACGCTTGGTTGAACCGGGCGAGAGTTTCGCGATCGATAGCTCAGTGAGGTAGGCCCCCGCCTTACAGATAATGATAGATAGAAAAGGTAGGAAAGGGGGCTGAGGCAGAGAAGAATTGAATCCTCAACTTAGCGACTTAGTTACTTCCCCATGCCCTAGCTAGCAGCCCAAGACCGGGCATGAAGTTAGCTTTCAAGCAACGGCTACGAGTACTCGAGCAGTAAGAGCTGATAGTGGAACAGCTTATTTTGCACCAACGGCTGATTAAATAAGATCTGATTAACTGACTGAACCACCAGCAGCGGATAGGCCCCCTTCCACACCCACAGCCCTCCTTGGGCTATATCGGAATCGGTAGAAAGGGGATTACGAAGAATCGTAAGACTAGCATCTCTTCGCTACGCCCCTTTCATACTCTTAATAATTCCCTGATCGTCTTTTAGTCCGCGATGGAGCTATCGTTCTACCAGTAGTGCAGCCTTCCGTCTCGTGTCTGGTCGGCAGTCTACTAGCTTCTGAGCATGCGTGAATCCCCGTCGGAAAGGAGATTCCTCCGCATGAAGGGAAATCAATTGCGTCTCGACAACCACCCTACCCGGGGACTGTCAACTCTCCCAACAACCCATAATGCCACTACTTTCATCTTAAAGAAGTTGCTTTCACCCCTTGGATTTGAGTCTGCTAGCGAGCTTAGTGCGCTAGCTGGTTAGCTTCTCTTTGCTTGCGTCACAGTTTTATCAAAAAAAAGTAGAAGAAGCGGTTTGCGCAGTTGAATAACCTGATTCCCACTGCACCATAGACTGAAGCTGCTTGGGGGCAAGCTACTGAGGGCGGTTAAGTATAGGTTCCAGTTGTGGTTTTTTCAGTTTCTTTTGTTCCTGTGGTACTTAGAAAAGAACTTTATAGCCTCCCCTGTACTAAATTGATTTCGCTCTCCTTCCTTCTAGTGAAGATCACTTCCTGGTTCGATCAGTTGTGAAATGAGATCCACTTCCCTGGGATCTCCCCCTACTAAATAGTACAACCTTCTCTTAAAGTAAGTGTCTTTGTTGCAGCTCTTAAAGTAAGAACAGGATCTCCGGGTTGCTCTATCGGTAAAGGAACCTTCAGCCGGTTAGGTTAAGCAAAGAACGCAGGCTACCGGGCTATAACCCAAAACCAGGATCCGCTTTACGATGTATTAGTCGAACCCCTAGGATACGACGCCTTGCTCCTTGAAAGGGGTTATTCCGACAACACCCTAAAAGGCGTAAAGGCGCGTCGGGGCTTTCCCTCTAAAAGGTCGATCAAAGCCGTTAACGAAGCCAGCAGCTGGACTTGCCAAGGTAGAGCCTTACCCTATATCTATTTCAAGGAAAGGGTACAGCATTCGGGTCTCGGTCTCGGCTTCTTTCTAGTTCTCTTCTCCTGCTTTACCTTTAGAGGTGAGGGTGCTTAGGACCACTTTCCTTTACTGATTACAATTCCCTATATCTATCTCTTAACGGGGCACTTGTGACTTGAACAGCTATCCTTTTCTTCTGTCCGAGCTCTGTCTGACGGTCTCTGTGAGGGTATTTCTTTGTCAAGGTCAGTCTATGTCCTCTATCGGCCTTTCTTTCTAGAATCTATCTCCTAGCTAGGGCTTTTCTTCCTCTGTTCCTAAATCTACTTCCTTCTTTCAAGTGTCAAGCTCAGGCCGATGTCAAAGGGCCATACTTCAAGAACATTCTAATATAGGGAATACGTCCTTTCATCTATATCTGAGGGTGCGGCTCCTGTCTCTCCCCCAATTCTATCTCTTGAAGGCGATCTCTTCTTCTATACGTATACGATAGGATAAAGAAACCTCTCTAAAGGCCTATAGGTCCGCTTCAATCTATCTCAAAGGGTCTCTGGCACCGCTTCCCTTTCCCTCACCAACTAGCTAATCAGACGCCGGTCGGACCTTACGCTCTTTTATCTGGAAAGTGTCAAGCTCAGGCATATTTATTTCATACTGACGCAACCCTCGTCTCAAGTCTTTGATTCGAGTATGATATTCGATTCACACAAAACGAATGGAAGCTATCAATGGCCTCAAGCGAAAGCAATTCCTTCAATCTATCTGGTGGAAAGCTCAGCCCAAAGATAGGGGAAATGTCCTCAGATATAGATGGAAAGCTTTTTACCGAGCTTGCGTACATGAGATAGATTCTAGAAAGAAAAGGCGGTTTCCCTTCAGATATAGAATGAAGGCCACTGATCTAGACAAGGCAATACCCGAAGCCCCACCCTTTGAGCTAGAATTGGAAAAGAAGGCCTTCGCCCTTTGGCAACGACATCCCAGAAGTTCGCCTAGAGACTGATAGGCAACTATAGGAGTTAGAGTTGGAAAAGCGACGTTCCCATAAAAGAGATAGATTATCGTCTTTCTTCTTTCAGACGCTTCAAGGAATTCCGAGAAGGTAGTACTAAAGGGATGAGGCCGGTGAGACCGATTTAACTATTAGGTAAGAGACCGGGGCAAGCCTGAGCTTTCCAGAATATGATATAGATGTCAACCCCGAGATCATGTTGAGGTCACTCGTATACTATATATGTAATTATTGTAATTATGACCTCACAAGGAGGAGAAGGGTGACCATTCAAAGGAGTGGAAAGCCCTCGCTAGGTGTTAAAACTCCTTTCAAGGGTCAGGTGCCACGGTCTCTTTCACCTCTTATTCCGACTGTTATAGCAATAGCAGTGATTCGGATTCTCCTTTAGCTGAGACTGATCTTTCTCTAGTGGGTGCTTAGGGTTCCCTCGAAAAAGCTACTTCATCGGGGAGGTCTCTTGCGAAAGCTAAAGACACGGCTTCTTTCGAGTTACTGAGACTCCTTCCCTTTATTGGTCTGGACGCAAGCGAGGGCCATTCTTTTTATAATGATATTTCGGATACAAGAAGGATAGAAAATACGGATGGTGATGGAATTGGGTCCGTGGCTCAAGCCGATGTTGTTGAATACTGCACCACGGCTGGGGGTTGCCATCTAATCTAAAAGAAAAGGCACGGGGCCAGTTACTTCAATCGATCTCTGAGGGTAGAGGTCTTTATCTTCATGGCCTATAGCCTATAGAAAGACATGGGTATGGCATCCAAGCGTAGGTAACAACTAGCTATTTACGCGGCTACGCTGCTTTCTAGGGACCTGGAACGACGATTCCCGATAACGCATTCAAATGACTGCCTCCTCTGATCGTTCTTGAGTTACTCGTTTAGCTCCCTCAACCTTGTCCTTTCCGCATGTCGTGATATATCCTACCTGGATTTTTTTCATATAGCCTTTTTATCCACATCGAGAAATTACTTTGCTGGAGTCAGCCAAAAAAGAAAGAATCAAGGGTAGAAGGAAGAGGCCAGGCGCTGGTGCTATAACTATGGAATTGACAGATAACGGAGCTATGCCTACTAGCTTTTTCCAAGATCGGAGCAACAGAACTAGTGGCCATTGGGAAAAGAGTGATTCGGAAGCAACTCCTAAGCTGAAGCCTCAGGCTGAGCTTTGACTTCTTATACAATATACCCACGAGCAGCGGATATGAGACCACTAAGAGCTGATCCTATACGCCCAGAAAGATCACTTCTATTTATTTATCTTTCTTGAAGAAGCGGAACCGTGCTCTCGAACGAACCTAGCGGTCGGGTATTAAGAAAGAATAGACCAAGGGGTTAAACTATAACAAGCCAAAAGAGGAAGGCAGTGAAGGTTCGATCAAAGGGAGGAGAAGCCGATTATCCGAGCAGGACTGATTCCTTTACTGTTGATTCCGATGTCGGTATTAGAAATGTATTCTTTGATACATTCCCTTGTGCTTGAGAATTTATCACTTACAAGCTCGTACATACTTTTATCCTGTTTGTTCCTATCGTCCCAAGAGGTCGAGAACTCTTTATATGAGTTAGGAGTTCTTGCTTTCACCCCTTGGATTTGAGTGTAAAGGAACTATCAAAAAAACCTGGCACTGGGGAATCAAACGGAATCTATTCTATTCCCTACCTTTAACTCGGTCACAAGCAAACGTTATAACGAATCTTCATAAGAAATAGAAAGAAAGTGATAGATGTACTGGGGAATAGGCAGTTTCCGCTGTGCTTATGAATTGGATCGCTTACCCTCTTTCTTTTATCGATTTGATGGAAATTACATTCTCAAGTGCCTCCAAGTCAATCAATATCATTTTCTAAGGCAAGGCGCAAGATATGACAACAATTCCATTACCTTTACTAAGGGCGATTTCGATCTATCTAAGATAGTTTGCTGGATAGGCTGAACTTGCTGGCTTTCCTAACGTGAGAACGTTATTCTATAACCCTCATATCCCGGGTGTCAAATGTCTTCCCCTTCGGGACTTCCCCTGTATGAAGGAAGCTACGAAAGGAAAAGGAGGCAAGGGCGTTAAGCAAGGAAAGGTGGGATTACGCTTTATTCCCTACTTCGTTCATTCTTCTTTAGCAGACTCAAGGGGGAAGTGACGTGAACCGCAAGACCAGAGAAAGCGAGTGAAGTGCTTTGCTGCTTACGCTCCCCTTTAGGGCTTTAGATAAATAGTGGATTATATCACATTATATTCCGGTAAAAAAGGAAAAAGCCAGAGCGGAAAAGCAGGATCAAGATCTGGTGTCGAAGAATCGATTATATGCCTGATATTTCCATAAGACCGATGAGACTTACCAGAAGTGAAGTACAGAAAAGCAGGAAATTGCATATTTAGAATAAAAAACTTAAGATGTTCATCTCCAAGCTTAGCCTGCTCTACATTATCATATGGTTTCGCGGGCACGTCCAACCGTACCTTGCCACTTGCCAGTTCAAAGTCTAAAAGCCGGTCAATAAGACAGATCCGGATCCTAGTGCTTTCGAGATGGTTCGATCGCTAAAAAAGACAAGCATGGGAAAGAGCAGACTCCCAACAAGCAACTCCAAGATTAGTAAGGCGCATCCTCATTGCTCGCGTAAAGCAAGCGTAGGCTCGAAGGCCGAAGCCCTATATTAGAATGTTCTTTCCTCCTATTCCTAGAAAGTGTTCTTGAAGACGCTGCTTAAAGGGATTACGTTGCACCAACGAGCGGAATACCAATTATCAAACTAGACGATTCATTCCCGAAGAGAGACCCGCGTCTTTAGCTTGAGCCACGTAAACGTTTAGTTTCTATGCCCCGTTATTCGATCAGTGTCCTTCTTGAGAATATTCTGTCGTAGAAAAAGGAAAAGGATTCGATGGGAAGGAAACTTCCTTTATGACTTTTTACAGCTATATAAAATAAAAAAGTTCAATGAGCATACCCCTTTCCCTTGTTCTATCATGAAAGTCATAATTGGCTTTCATTATATAACTGTAAATAGGGGATTTAGAACAGTTATGTCAGTGTTAGTATGCCATAAGTATTTGATAATGGTAAAGATGGGCGTCCTATTCCTATAGAAAAGAAAAAGAGGAGGGATAGAAAAACCTCATCTTTCCTATACCTCCTTGGAGCTCCCACGAACTCGCTTAAGGGAAAAAAGAACAAGCAACTGAAGACAGAACATCGCTTTCTTCCTCCAAGACTCTGCTACCATTAACTTAGCATGCTAGCACGCCTAGCTACTTTCTTTCGAAAAGACTAATAAGTCTTTCCTCGTCTCCTAGGAAAGAGAATTCCCATTCCCCAGTCAAATCAAAGTACTACTGACTTTGCTGCATATGAAATAGCTGCGCTTATGCCTCCAACATCAATAGGAGCAGAAAAGATCACAGTAGCTGAAACCAAGGGCGTCGACTCATACCTCCCAGCCCTGTCTCCAGGATCTCAAAAAAAGATCAATCTTTCTCTTCCCTGTTTCGAGCATAGTCAGTATATCTAGCTCTCATGCATCCTAGGCTAAGCCGTGTACTAAGACACCTATTGTCTTAGCTTAACACACTCCCCCTAATTATCCAGCTATATATCAGGTTCGAACAGGGCGTCTTCAGGGCAAGTCCTGGCTCGGCCGTAAGGTCAACCAAGACAGACAAACCTGCCAAGCCGAGGAGGCAGTTAGATTAGGAAGCCTGAATACGGAAGCGGTTTTTTTCTCAATCATTTTTTTTTTAGAACTAGCCAGGGCTGATTAGTTCCTATTACTCCTTTTACCTTTCACAAACTTATAATGGTGTTATTTGGCTTCTTCCGGTTATCAATATATTCCTGGCCAATCTTGTTTTCTTGCGGAGGTACCTTTGTGGGCATGGTCCGGGGGCTAAGCAGTGAGTTTTTTCTTTCTTGTATCGTCACAAACGCCTTTTAGCTTCAATCTATCAATATCTATATTCCCCATTCTCCCTAATCCCTCTGCGCCGCTAGCGCTACTACTCATTTTGGTTCTATCTTCCTAGTGAGTTGAGCCCAGCCCAAGGGGCAATCAAGCCTTTGAAAGCAGTTCCGCTAGCCCATAGGAAAAAAACCAGTGCCAAAAAGACCGAGGTTGGATGCGAGATTCGGTTCTTTAGAAAGAAGCAAATGGTTTTTGAGTTCCCATCTTAAGGAGATCAGTAAATA